GGCGCTAGGTCCAATGTGAACAGGATCGCTTAGCCATGCTTCATAATTGGAAAAACGGGCGCCATGGAAGTACATGCCACTCAGCCAAAGAAAGATAATGGAGAGTTGACCAAAATGAGCACTAAATACTTTTCGGGAGATCTCCTCCAAATCATTGGTATGACTGTCGAAATCGTGAGCATCAGCATGTAGGTTCCAGATCCAAGTGGTAGTATCAGGGCCCTTAGCTATTGTTCTCGAGAAATGGCCTGGTTTGGCCCATTCCTCAAAAGACGTTTTTACGGGATCCCTATCTACAACAATTTTCACTTCTGGTTCCGGCGAACGAATAATCATTAAGTCCTCCTCTTTCCGGACAACACATACAAAGAGACCTGCCAACAGTCAAGTTTTTAGTGAAACCTCTGAAAGATGGATATTTTTTTTTATCATCGGTCCCCCATCTCTCATCCATCTATTTTATTTAGTTATTCACTAGAGCAATTATGATATCGAAGTTGATCCGGGGCAAGTGTTCGGATCTATTATGACATAACGATTAGGTGCCCAACGGACCCTTTTTATTATTTACTTTTCCTGGCATGACGAAGAAACTGTTTTTTTTTTTTTTTTGCTAGTGTATTTATATCTGAATGTAAAAGTGCCCATATCGATATACTTCTATGAAACATCTTCTTATGCGATATCCATATTTAGTAATTCGGGGGCATACTTTATTTATTTATTAGCTATATCCTATACGATTTGATACTGCTGTATCCCTATCATTTATCCTTATGGGATACTATAAAAATATAATTTTTTAGGAGGAAGAGATATAATGAAATTCTTGATTGGATCTTCTCATAGTAACTATCTATTTTAGTTGATTGATGGATCCAATCACCATTTTAATAAATTAAAAAATTAATAATAGAGAGTGCTTTTATTCGAATTCGAAACGCCTCGTGATCTTCAACCAATTATGTGCTTCAATATAATTACCTGGAGTAAGCGCTATAGCTTGTTTCCAATACTCAGCAGCTTGATCGAACCAAGCCTCCGCAATTTCAGAATCACCCTGTAGAATGGCCTGTTCTCCCCGGTCGGAATAGGTGGTTAAATTCCTTCCCTTAGAACCGTACTTGAGAGTTTCCTGCCTCATACGGCTCAGCAATCGACTCTTTTTGTGTCCCATCTTTTTAATCTACCCTATACTAACTGAATTTAGGTTTTTCATAAACCTATCCCAGTTTTCTTGGGTTAACCAGACGAAGTTAAGTTAATTACATAAGTTTAAAACTCTAAATTTTGATCAATAATCAGTTTTATCTTTTCTCCTACCTTCATAAGAATTAACTCCCCCTATATCGTTAGGATTTTCTGAAAGGTAACTATCTCGGTTTCATCTCATATATGAAATTCATATAGAATTTTTGAAAAAGACTTTCCTCCGTAAGAAAAAAGAACTTACTATCTTTGGGATCTGATGCTACACCGCTGCTCAATACCTTAGTAGATCGACTCTATTACATAAGTAGATTCCTAACTTTATATCTCATATTATGACATAAGTAAGCAGTTCTTAACTGTATCGACCTAATAACTTGCTAATTGATCTTTACGGTGCTTTCTCTATCAATTCGATCCTTTATCCATAGAGTATATAGGCGTACTTATTTATTTATATTTGAAGTATTTTTCCTTGCTACAGCTGATAAAAATCGTTGCTTTGGACGATACATATGTAGAAAGCCTATTTTATTCTAGTATTTACTATAGTATTTACTAGCCTTTATCTTTTTTCTATAATGGAGATAGTCGCACGTAATGACAGATCACGGCCATATTATTAAAAGCTTGTGGTAAGAATGGGTTTCGTTCTAGTGCCCGGAAATAATATTCCAAAGCCTTCGTATGCTCTCCGTTGCTTGTGTGTATAAGGCCTATATTATAAAGTATATAACTTCGATCATAGGGATCAATTTCTGGTCGCGTAGCTTCATAATAATTCTGTAAAGCTTCCGCATAATTTCCTTCGGATTGAGCCGACATCCGTTACGGCCGTTCATTCTATTCAAAGAATCTCCGTTCCAGAACCGTACATGAGATTTTTATCTCATACGGCTCCTCCCCTCTGTGCATAGTACTAAGGGACATAATCTCTGGAATCAAGATTTCACTATTCTCATTATGAACTGATGGGGGCTAGTATTTTTACAAGAAATTTCTAGCCAGCCTTCCCGAAAGAGGTCTGTCTTTTCTTAACACCAATTGTATTAGTGCTAGATGGAAATAGTCACTCCAACAATTTCTTTGTTCACAACGCCTTCTATTTACAGGAATCAGTCACTTCAACAATCTTTAGATGGTTATATGGGTATCCAAAGTACAAACGAGATGGATGTTTGTTGTCCCAACCATTCATTCTTAATTAGTCCCAATACCGAGAAGGGGTAATTTATAATATAACAAAGTTTTCGTGTTGTTGATTCCGTAGAGTAGTGCTTCTTCCTCTATGCCGCCCATTGGTACTAGTGGCGTAGTATTGACCCGCAATCCAGAACCTATAGGTGTAACCTTTCGCTCAATACTAAAATCGATAATTAAAGCATTTGAAGCCGTATCAATCGAGGATACACGACAGAAGGAATTGTTCTATCTTTAAACTTCACCTTCACCAAGCGTTGGTTTAAAACCAATTTGTTTCTTTCTATCGCGAACCACGCTTCTCTCTCAGATTAAGGTCTAAAAAAGCAAGAAAAAAAATCAAATCGCACCATCTCTGTAATAGGTAAATGCCTTTTTTTCCCCTGAAGTTGTCGGAATTATTCGTAATAAGATATTGGCTACAATTGAAGAAGTCTTATCAATAAAATTTCCATTTATCCGGGATCTAGGCATAATTAACAATCCATTCTATAATTCTTCTCATTTTCCCAAAGGAAAATTATCCGAATTGTACAGTAGTACGAAATATCATAAAAATAGACTAATTCTAAAAAAAGATGTGGATATTCCGCTCAAATTGTGCCCAAGGGGGGATGAGATATGAAATATTTGAATGAGATTGGATTTCCTACAAATTAAACTGATAAACGGAACTATTACGATTTTCTCTAAGTTGACTAACCAAGGACTTTATTTTACTATAGATTCTGGTAACTCGAAAAGTTTTGATTTGGTTATAATCAAAAGAGGAAAAATAAAGAATGGAATTATAATTCCATGATAAAATAGAGGAGAGTAACCATACTCTTTTGTTTGCATAATGCATATGCGTTATACAATTAAAATATAAAAATCTATTAAGTAAATTGGTGTTGAGAAATATGAAATTTGAAAGGAATCTTTTATTCCTATGTAACCAGTAATGGGTCCTACCCGTACTGGAATAAATAATATGAATGACTCGCTATTCACTTCACTCGGTTTCTGGTCAATAATAAGAATAAGATTATGATTATGTAGGAGAGATGGCCGAGTGGTTCAAGGCGTAGCATTGGAACTGCTATGTAGGCTTTTGTTTACCGAGGGTTCGAATCCCTCTCTTTCCGTTTCTATCGAGTCACCAACGTTACCGATCACAATGTATCAAATTCAAATAACAATTGATAGCATTATTCCAACAGTAAGTAAGAACTTTATTTGATTTGATAGAGATTCTCTATTCCTAATTACATTACTGTGGTACGTAAAATATAAATATGGGAAAAGCAAAAAAAAAAAAATCCTACTGCCGATCCATTTGTGATACGTGAATAAGAAAAAAAATGTGGATCAAGGCTCTTAAATCTATTTCCTTCGACAAAAAAAGGGTATGGTATAAAGTCAAATTGTCTGAACCTTTCTTGTTATTTTCATTAGGTTCAAGTCTGACGGGAATAATATTCTACGACTAACAACTCATTTATTTTCAAACCAATCCACTTACTATCTATTATTTGATTTACTAATCCTTCATATTGGAATAAGTCAATAGTCAAATGTTTTGGCAATTCCTCCCGGAGCGATGAAGCAATATAATTTTGAATCAGAGATTTCGATCTTTGTTTATCCTTCGTAGTAATAATATCTCGGGGTTTGCAACGGTAACTTGGTATATCTACTAGACGACCATTAACTAAAATATGTCTATGGTTAACTAATTGTCTGGCTCCAGGAATGGTTGAAGCCATACCTAATCGAAAAAGGATGTTATCCAAACGCATCTCAAGTAGCTGTAGTAAAACCTGACCTGTTGACCCTTTGACTTTTCCAGCTATATGCACATATCTAAGTAATTGTCGTTCTGTTAGACCATAATGAAAACGCAATTTCTGTTTTTCTTCTAGACGAATACGATATTGCGATTTTTTCCCAGAACGCAATTGGTTTTTAAGATCACTTCCAGATCTAGGCCTTTTACTAGTTAATCCTGGTAAAGCCCCCAGACGGCGTATTTTTTTGAAACGAGGCCCTCGGTAACGAGACATAAAACTCCTTTTTTTTATTGAAAAATTTAAAGAAAAATCTAAATTAAGACTGAACTAAAGGATAAACAAAGCAAGGCTAAATCTACTGAAGTATACAATACTAAAGTAGAATGAAAATAGAATGAAATGCATTGTATCAATATCTATATTTTTTGTATATGATAGTAAGGAAGTTAAGTCTCTGTTTTATGATTTGTTCTGTATAGATCTAATTGCTCCATTCCAATCTATTTTTTATTCATAGTTGCAAGTTAACACGACATAATAGATCAGCGACCGATATTTGAAGAAAGGGGGGAGAAGATATTATCAATCATGAAAAAATAGATAGATAAAAGCCGGCTATCGGAATCGAACCGATGACCATCGCATTACAAATGCGATGCTCTAACCTCTGAGCTAAGCGGGCTCACATAGCAGAAATAGAAATAGTGAATAGGGAGTCCGGAAACTACCAGATTTAATATATTAGCTATTAATTTATTTTAATTAATATTTATTATTTATTTATTATTTTTAAAATTTTAATTCATAGTATTAATAATTACTTAATAATAATACTTAAAAATACATAATATTTCCATAATTATTACTTGATTAAGAATATAATATCAAATTCAATTTGATATTATATTTTAGAAAAGTCTAAAATTATTTCTTAGAACAGTTATACCAAATTATGCTAAGTAATTATTAATTATCTCTAATAAATTATATAATTAATTATATTATATAATATAATGATAGTGAATCCATTTTAAGATAAGAATTTAAAGATATTATTATTATAAAGATACAATTAAAATTATAATTAAGATATTCTTTTGTTGTCATTCAGATAAGATAGGGCGAAAAAAAAAAAAAAAAAAAAAAAAATAAGTAATGAGTATCGATCCTTCCAGTATTACAAATTGCGCTTTTAAAGTCAAAATGAAGGGAGGAGAGATTATAGAGGTGGGATATATCTATTCATATTGAATTGGAGGCACATCAATGATAGAATCATGTCCGATTGGAACAAATAGGGTTCATTCAATACAATGGAAATGATAGAGAATGGCAAAAAAAAATAGTGGCATACACTTTTAGATATAAGAATCATTATCTAATAAATTCAACGCAATGATTTGATTCCAAGATAAATAAAATAAATAAAAGAATTGTATAGAATTACAACTGGATCCTGTCGCAAAAGGGGATATGGCGAAATCGGTAGACGCTACGGACTTGATTAAATTGAGCCTTGGTATGGAAACCTGCTAAGTGATAACTTCCAAATTCAGAGAAACCCCGGAATTAAAAATGGGCAATCCTGAGCCAAATCTTTATTTTGAGAAAAAGGGTTTAATTTATAGTTTTTATAATATAAAACTACAATAAAAAAAGATAGGTGCAGAGACTCAATGGAAGCTGTTCTAACGAATGAAGTTGATTACGTTGCGCTGGTAGCCGGAATCCTTCTATCAAAATTACGGAGAGGATGCCCACCCTATATACGTATATATACATACTGACATAGTAAACGATTGATTAATCGCGGCCCGAATCCATTATAATATATATATATGAAAAATTTAAGAGTTATTGTAAATCTATTCCATATTCCAATCAAAGTTTAAGGAAGAATCGAATATTCAGTGATCAAATTATTCATTCCAGAGTCTGTATAGATCTTTTTAAAAACTGATTATTCGGACGAGAATAAAGAGAGAGTCCCATTCTACGTGTCAATACCGACAACAATGAAATTTATAGTAAAAGGAAAATCCGTCGACTTTATAAGTCGTGAGGGTTCAAGTCCCTCTATCCCCAATAAAAGTCCATTTTAAGTACTAACTTAACTATACTTCCTAACTATTTTTTATCTTATCTTTTTTTAATCTAAGAAATTCAGGAGCTGGGTAAGATTTTTTAATACTTTCTTAATTTTTTAGTCCCTTTAATTGACATAGATAAAGTGCTCTACTAGGATAATGCGCGAGAAAAGGTCGGGATAGCTCAGTTGGTAGAGCAGAGGACTGAAAATCCTCGTGTCACCAGTTCAAATCTGGTTCCTGACACGTAAATAATGTATCAAATAATTAGTCATACAAATTAATGGGATATATATTCATTAATAGCCTCAAGCATTATATATATGTATACCCAAATTCTATATCATCTAGGTATAATAGGGTATATGGATAGTGTATGGATATAGACCTCCATTTTTGAGATATATAAAATATATATGGTAAAGAACAAAATGGGATTATGCTTTCTTTTATTTTTTGTTTGTTCATACCGTGCTTTCTCTCACCCAAATGTTAAGCCTTCATATATATCTAATATATATATCTAAAATTAATAAGTTAAAGATGGTTAAAAAACTTAAAAGTATAAAGGAGTTGAAGGATAGAAATAAACAGAATGTATTTCAAACACAGTACAAATAAAATCTGATCCTTTTGCATTTCTGAATTTTGTTTTCGTATTTTATTTTATATTTATTCTATTTTTGACTCCTAACTTACCTACTTATACTTTATTTAACTTTTTTTTACTTCCTGAAATCCCTCTAAGTAATGTGCGCGGTACAAAGTTCATGTTACATGGTACAGAACTCTTTTGATTCATCCTATTCTATTGTTTTTGCTCATACAAAATGTATATCTTTCAAATTGGGGAATATCAATGAAGCATCTTTTTTAGCTTTTAGCCCATCCAGAATACGAATTAGAGTGCAGTTACTCTGTTTCAGATGAAACAGGACGTTAAAATATTCCTTAAATGAATTCTGGAGTCGTGTCATTATCGTATACATTAACATTAGTTTCTTGTCATTCAATGAGCATCTTGTATTTCATAGAAATTTGGAGTAATATAGTCCTTACGTAGGGGCCAGCCTATCCAACTTTCAGGCATCAAGATACGTTTAAGGCGTGGATGATTATTATAAGAGATTCCCAACATATCATATGATTCCCGTTCTTGAAAATCTGCACTTCTCCAAACCCAGAAAACAGACGGTATTCTAGGATTATTCCTTGGGACAAAGACTTTTATG